AATGGGATGACCTAATGCGTTACAAAATTTCGCTTTAGCCAATGATCCAATCAGAGGAATAATTGGAACTATTGTATCGAGCTTCTTGGGAGCATTATTTATTATAAATGAATTTTCTAGCATTTGACTCTGCACCATTGAAGGATTTAGTGGCACACTTGAAAAATAACCCCAAAAGTCGAGGGAATGCTTGGATAATTGGTTTATATAGATCCTTCCTGGGTGAGACCATACATAAAAATGACATTGCCATAAACTGACAAGGTAATATTTCCATTTATTCATCAGAAGAGACGTATCTTTTGAAGCCAGAATTGATTTTCCTTGATATCTAACATAATGAATGAAAGGATCCTTGAGGAAACATAAGATGCCCCGAAAATCATTAACAAAGACTTCGACAAGATCTTCCATTTTTCTATGTAAATAGATTCGTTCAAAAAGGACTCCAGAAGATGTTAATCGTAAATGAGAAGATTGGTTACGGATAAAAAGGAAAACGGATTCGTATTCACATATATAAGAATTATATAGGAATAATAATAATCTTGAATTACTTTTTGAAAAAATAGAAATAGATTTATTTAGAATAATAAGAATATTACCATTAGAATACTCATGAAGAAAGAACCGCAATAAATGGAAAGAGGAGGCATCTTTCACCCGATAGCGAAGGGTTTGAACCAAGATTTCTATATGGATGGGGTAGGGTATTAGTACATCTGCCACATAATTTAAATGTGGGAATTTGTCCTCTAAAAAGGGAAATATTGAATGAATGGATCGTAAATTGTAAGATCTTACGATTTGTGCCCCTTCCAAAGAAGATCTTAATCGTAGAGAAAATGGAATTTCCGCAATGATTGCAAATCCTTCTGATATAATTTGAGAATACAAATTCTTGTTGTATCCCAAAAATTTATTTTGGTTAGAATCATTAGCGGAAATCATCAAATGATTCTGTTGATACATTCGCGTAATTAAACGTTTTACAACCAGTAAACTAGATTTATTATCATAAGCTCCATTTTCCAACAAAATCACTCTATTTAAACCATGATCATGAGCAAGTGCATAAATATACTCCCGAAAGATAAGTGGGTATAGGAAGTCGTGTTGCCTAAATCTATCTAGTTCGAAATATCCTTGAAATTCCTCCATTTATTTAAAATTAGATTTGAACTTGAACCAGGGATAGGGGATTTCTTGGGGTATTAAATGACACATAGTACGATACAGTCAAAACAGGATATTATAGTAAGAAAAGACTAGATAGATACCCCGGAAATAGATAAGACTCATCAACGGACTCTTTGTCCTCTCTTTTTCCATCTAATTAAATAGGTTTATGTTCATTCTAGGATAACAAGATGGTTAGAAATCCTTTATTTTTTCAACCCAATCGCTCTTTTGATTTTGGAAATTTGTAAAAAAAAATATTTTTATCAATATACTATCAATATACTGCTTTTTCTACACATTCATCCCCACACTCTAATGGAGAATATCTACTAATAATTAGGATTAAAAAAAAAATGGATAATCCACTTATGGTAAAAACATTTCCCGCATCAAGCACTAATATATTTTTAACGTTTAATTAGATCAGGTAATCATTCAAATTAAGAACAGAAGCTCGTTGCTTTTTTTGTTTCCCTTTAATTGGAGCCATGGGGCTCTATCCATTTATTCACTTAACCCAACCTTAAATTTCTTTTTTTGCGCGTCAAGAATTCAAACATGATTTTGGATCGATCCGATAAGATAAGAATAAAATATTCTCAGAATTCTCCATTAATACGAAATACGACATGCTGCTTTTTCCATTCCTTCCTTTAAGGGTCAGTCGCGGTCTTACAAACTCTACCGATGGGATTGACGAATCCGTTGCTTCATACAAATGTGTAAAAAATGCTAGTCGCACTTAAAAGCCGAGTACTCTACCGTTGAGTTAGCAACCCGAATAAAAATGTATAGATCCAATCGTAATCAAAAAAGAGATTGAATTTCACAACGCAATCAAAATATTAAAATAGAAAAAATATTTCTAATTGATTCTGAGCATAACATAAAAATGAACATATCAGATGCAAATACAATGACGTCTAAGATAAGAATATAGATTAAGATAAAAATATAGATAAAATCAAAATTTATAGACTACCACAGATTTTGTTCGTATGTTATCCATTATTATCTTATCCATTTCTTTTTTTTAATAAAAAAAAAGAAAGAAAGACCCAAGTCTATAGAACAGAAAGAAATATATACATTTATTCACGATCGGATTATATTTATTTGATATACTGTTGTCAATATAAAAGTTAATGTTGAGAAAAGTAGAAAACCAGAAATTAAAATAAAAAATTATTCACTATTTTCTATTTAATTCAACAATATTTTCTTATTAAATTCAATATTCAATATAATATTGAATTACTATAAGAAATTTTATTAAATAGAAATTAAAAATCAAAAAACTAATGACTTGTATTGAATTAGCACTACATATTTAATAAAGATAAATACAAATATTTAATAAAGATAAATACAAAAGGGTATAGACGTAAAAAAAATTCGGAGAGAAGTATAAAAAAATATTGATTGGGTTTACTCAATGAATATAAGTAAAAAAAAAGCTTAAATCCCATGTTTTTTTTATGAACAAATAAAATAAATAAAAAAAGAAAGTTAAAGTTTCAACGAAAAATCAACCATTATTGAATTAGCGATAATGTAAAATTTTATATTTCTAGATCCAACTCCTTCATTCATTTATTCACTTGATCTTTTTTCTATCTATCTGTCTTATATGAATTTATCTCACTAAAAAAAAAAAAGAAATTTTTGTCGTTATAGACGACGACATTTTATGGTAGTAATAGAGCAAAATAGGGGGGGGGGGGTTGTATAGAAAAGGTTATACAAAATTATATCCAAGTCACCCCCCCCTTTTTTTTATTTATTGTATTTCATTAATTGATTATTGTAATTATTGTAATTGTATTTCATTAATTGAATTTCATCTGTTAATTAATAGAAAGTTCCATAAAAACTCCCGCCTTCTTTGAAATGTCATGAACAGTTCCCGTAGGTTGAGCGCCCTTTTCAAGGAAATATAGAATAGCAGGAACATTTAAATAAGTTTGATTCTTTATCGGATCATAAAAACCCACTTTCCGAAGATCTCTTCCTTCTCTTCTGGATCGAACATCAATTGCAACGATTCGATAAACCGCCCATTGGGATAGATGTAGATGAATAATACCCCCCCTAGAAACGTATAAGAAGTTTTATCCTCGTACGGCTCAAGAAAATTAGAAATTAGAAATTATGTCTATATATAGAAATAGAATTTCTAATTAATGTCAAATATATCGATCAAATCATCAAATCAATTAAACTATGATTTAAGGATTTAAGTACTTTTTCTTATTCCTTATTCTTGCCCTAAAAAGAAAAAAAATCATTTGTATTCACATCCTCATAACTCAAGTTGGATAACTCTCCAATAATCCAAAGGAAAACCTTTAGGCATTTCCTTTATTGAGCGGTCTCTAACCACGCATTTTTTGTCTGTCTCCTTTAGAATTTATTTTGATTCTTCATTATGATCTATTTTTTGAGACAACTGAAAACGGTCTTTACTTGTTCTAGGATTCTTTATCGTTGCCTTGAATCGTTGGGTTTAGACATTACTTCGGTGATCTTTAATCATTAAAAAAAATGGCAGCAACATACCATTTTTGTAATTTCTTTCTATAAAAGAATCATACAAATGGTTGATTCCTGCGTGATACACTTTTGATCGAAAGCGTTTTACCAATTCCAAGAAATTTTCGTTAGGAATTTGAAACTTGCTAGAATTGGATCCTTTCGATTTCTATATCGAAAATATACTTACGAAGTTGTTTCAACTTATTAATTAACACTAACCCTAGATCCATGTCCCTAAAAAATGAATCAATACTTTTTACTTTACTCGAGCTCCATCATGATCATGTACTATTTACATCGCAACCCTCAAAAATTGAGGTTTTTCTAGTGGAACAGAACAAACGATGTCGAGCCAAGAGCACCCTCATTCCTATATTATATATATATAAAATGGTGGATGTAAGAATCCACAGCCGACCATATCCTTCAAGTCGCACGTTGCTTTCTACCACATCGTTTTAAACGAAGTTTTACCATAACATTTCTCTAGTAGGTTGCTGTAACCAGTATGTAATTGATTCAATTATGGAATCATGAATAATCATTGGTTCGGTCGGTACATAGTAATCTATACTTTTCTGAATGGGTAGTTTCTGAAGAAGTCTCAGCAAGAATTCAATTTAACCCCATATATATTTCTATTTTATTTCATTTTAATGGGGTGGGGAATAAAGACTGATGTAAGGGAGGATTGGAGTTGTTATTCTTTTTGATAAATCATAATCGAAAGAAAAGAATAGGAGATCCCCATATCTATCATATAGACTAAACAAATGTTTTTCAAAGTAATTATAGATATTCTATGTTAAATATTTCAAATTTAGGGATCACAAATCTCTTTTCACAAAAATCAATCGAAATAAAATTTTTCAATGAAAGAGAACGATAACAAGACATACATATAAGCATTTCCTCATTTTCTGCGTAGTTTATTTGACTTGAAAAATTGCATAAGTTTTATGCAATTTTTACCTAAGGTAAAGTGAATAAGATAATACATTTTGTCTCCATTGTTAAATAGATTTACAATTATTCATTAGAATTAGAGAAAACACAAAATACTTTAAGAACGAGGTTCAAAGAAAATACATATGTTACGTATGTAACTTGATTGTTTTTTAATGATATTCGGACAGACGCAGACATTGAAATTGGTATTTTTCGTTGACAATTAACTCCTATCTACTCCGTCAATTCTATGAAGATGATGAATCATAAATCAAAAAAGAATCCTATATATATATTTAGTTTAGGGAGTGCTAGACTATTTTGTATAAATGCAAGTTAAAACAAGTCCAGATTAAGTCATTGCTCCTATTTTTTTTTTTTACTCTAAACCAGTCTTAAGAGACTTAATCCTATTGATTATTGATTATTGATTGAAGTTAATTAGTACCCCAATATCAAAAGAACATCCGTGTTTCTAATTTATAAATCCACAGAAAATTTAGAATCAGACTGCACCACCATTTCAAATTTAAAGTTAAAGTATAGGGAAAAAAGAAAGAGAGGCTTTCGCATTTATATTTAGAATGCATCATTGAGAATTCCAATGAATATACGAAGTAAGGCTTTTTTTTGAGTAACTAATTTAAATATGAAAGGTATGGACATAGAATGAAAAGCCCGTCCCCTGATTTTGATTTTATAATTAAAACTCTTTTCTTTTGATCTATGCTCCCATCTTACTTGGATACAAATGGATTCAATTACATCTGTGTGTTTTTTGGTGTTATTTGAACACGATTAAATTTGCGAAAAAGATATAATTCAGATAAGAATTAATCATTATAAGAAAAAAGAATCATATTCTATCCAATATTATTATACTCTTAATAAAAAAAAAAGAAAAAAAAACGAGAAAGTTGTTTAAAATAAAAAAAAGACAATCTTTTATTCTGATATAAAATCGGTATTCTGATACGATATATATAATCTGATATGATATATATAATAGGTATGCTCTGGGACGGAAGGAGTCGAACCTCCGAATACCGGGACCAAAACCCGTTGCCTTACCACTTGGCCACGCCCCATTTTCTATTTATATCCGACATTTATAAACACTAATATTCTTACTAGTTGTTCGTCAATTATAGTCCAAATATTTATAGAATAGATTGTTACTAGGATTTTTATACATTTAGATATAGAATTAATATACATTTAGATATAGAATTAAACGAAATTTTTTGATCAAATTTATTGATCATTACATATAATTCAATTAAGATATTGTATGAAAGTATGATTTCTTCTATTCTCTTTTAATTTGAGAATTGAAGTATTTTTGATTGAGTTAGTTCAAATCAAAGAAAAGTTTTTTGGTCTACCTTATTTTTCTTTTTTAATTTTTACTCATTTTTTTATATAACTTAAACTAAAAAAAAGAACATTAATATTATTAATTTATATTAATAATTATTAATAATAATAACTCACATTAATAACTCAATCAAAATAAATACAATTATCTTCAAGAACAAAACAAAAAAACAAAACGTTTGTTATGCTTAATATCTTTAGTTTGATCTGTATCTGGTTTAATTCTGCTCTTTCTTCAAATAGTTTTTTCTTCGCCAAATTGCCCGAGGCCTACGCTTTTTTGGATCCAATCGTAGATATTATGCCAGTAATACCTTTGCTATTTTTTCTCTTAGCTTTTGTTTGGCAAGCTGCTGTAAGTTTTCGATGAGATCTTGAATACTGTCCTAGAAAAATTCATGATTTATTCTAAAAAAAAAGATTCTAACAATTGATAAGATCAGATAAGTCTTATAGTATAAAGCTTCGATTCAAATATTGAAATTCTTGTATCGCCGCGATAAATCTGGAGATCACCCCATTTACTAATTCGGACCCCTTTTTTACATTGAAAGAACCTATTAGAGTCCCCCACAATTAGATATTGTGGATATGAAAAAAATTTTGGTAATGAAAGACTTGACTCATATTACATTACAAATGAATTTCTGAAAATTCTTTTCTATTTCTATATTTCTAAAAATTATAGATTTATAAAAACCATTTTTTGGTGTCAAAATGAGGTATATGTGGTATAAAAATGGAGAATCTATTCTCTTTTTTTTTCCAAAAAAATGATCTTGGAGATTGTGTAATGCTTACTCTCAAACTATTTGTTTACACAGTAGTGATATTCTTTGTTTCTCTCTTTATCTTCGGATTCCTATCGAATGATCCAGGACGTAATCCTGGACGTGAAGAATAAAAAAGAAAGTTTTTGTTTTCCTTGCTCGATTTTGAAATGTTCTTAGGATTTTATCTATTACACATCTTTAACTATTAAATAAAAAAATAAAAAAAAGACTCGTCGAAATTGAAAGCTAAATAAAAAATACCAAGTCATTGACAAAAGCGGAAAGAGAGGGATTCGAACCCTCGGTACGAAAAACCCGTACAACGGATTAGCAATCCGACGCTTTAGTCCACTCAGCCATCTCCCCCAATCGAAAAAGGCTAATTACTATGTTACATTACACAAAAAGTAAGGTTTGAAAAAAGAGTCTTTCTTTCTTTTATACCTCTTATTTTTATTTATTATATTATTTTATTTATATTATTTTATTATTTTTATATTATTTTATTATAATTATATATTAATTATATATTAATTATATATATAATATATAAATTTAATTATATATATAATATATAAATAGAATTATATAATTTATTATATAGATATATATTATTATATAGATATAGAAATAGATATATAATTATCTAATAGCTAGACATATAAAAAATATCAAAAAGAAAAGTAATTCCATTGAGATAAAGTAAGGGCTCGAAAGAGATATCTCCAATCCACTATTCCAATGAATATAAATATATTTATAAATCTATTTATTATTTATAAATAATAAATAGATAATAAAAAGTTATAAATATAAATATATAATAATAAATATAAATATATAATAAAAGTACCTCTTTGATTTCGTCTGCAAGAGCTTTTTTTAATTCCACAGCCCGGCCTGGTCAGTACCTCGCTGGGCCTTTTTTGTTCTAATGAATCATATAAAAATTTGTTCTAATGAATCATATAAAAAAATGATTTATTTTATTTGAAAAAAAAAATGCTTGTTATTGAAACAACAATAATCATAATATAATAAAGACTATTTCGATTCCTATGATACAGAATAGAATCAAAGTGTCATTTCTTAATTATTCTTTTTTTTTATTCCATTTACTTTACTGGAATAAAAAAAAAGAAAGAGTGTAACTATATATTCTTGCACAATTTTATTGTTTTGGCGTACATTATCGAGCGGTATCTATCAATGTCAAAGCACCCCGATCAAAAGAAAAAAAGAGTGTTATTTAGTTATTTAAATGAATCCTCTTTCCCTAAATTAATCGGGCTCCTTGAACAAAGCACGTCAACGCTCTAATTTTCATGATTCTTTTGTGATCCTATCTTCTTAATTATTATGACCAATTTTTTTGTTCGACAAAAGAGACATTTCGATACAATAATCACATTGTAGCGGGTATAGTTTAGTGGTAAAAGTGTGATTCGTTCTATTAATCCCTTAATAGTTAAGGGGTCCCTTCGGTTTGTTTGATTAATATTCCGATCAAAAACTTTATTTCTTAAAAGGATTAAATCCTTTACCTATCAATGAAAGATTCGAGGAAGAATAGACATTCTCGTGATTTATATCCAAAAGAGTCAATTATAAATTCAAAAAAAAAATTGGATTATGAAATTACGAAACATAATTTGTTTTTAAATTGGATAAATACTTCCAATTGAATGAGTATGAGTAAAGTATCCATGGATAAAGAGAGAAGGGAGTATTTCTAATCGTAACTAAATCTTCAATTTTATGATTTGTATGTATAAGAGAGATTGAAGCAAAATAGCTATTAAACAATGACTTTGGTTTACTAGAGACATCGACATATTGTTTTAGCTCGGTGGAAACAAAATGCTTTTCCTAAAGATTCTTTCAAATAGAAATAGAGAACGAAGTAACTAGAAAAATTGTTATAATCCCCCTCTTCTATAGGGATCATCTAGAAAGCGGGTTGTTTTGAATGCATTCAAACAGAAAAGCTGACATAGATGTTATGGGCCAAAATTTTTTTTTTTAAACTTTTTTATTTCGTTTACATCTGACATCTGTGGAATTTCTCCATCTTACATAAAGGAGCCGAATGAAACCAAAGTTTCACGTTCGGTTTTGAATTAGAGACGTTAAAAATGATGAATCAACGTCGACTATAACCCCTAGCCTTCCAAGCTAACGATGCGGGTTCGATTCCCGCTACCCGCTTATATCTCTATATTATCCCTATATTATCTATATAGTATCTAGATTTATTATATATATTAAATCTATATTAATTTCTTGATTTCTATTTATTATCTATTTATCATTTATTATAATTATATAATTTAATATTATTCTATTTAAATATATTAAATAAATGATTCAGATTAATGTAATTAATCTAATTTAATGTAATTAATATACTGAATCATTGAATTGAATGCGCAATTCCTGGAAGTCTCTCACATATTCTTTTTTCTGAACAAAAGATGTAACAATTAAACTAAAAAAAAAGCGTCCATTGTCTAATGGATAGGACAGAGGTCTTCTAAACCTTTAGTATAGGTTCAAATCCTATTGGACGCAATTTATTTCCATATATTTTCTTATATTTCTACTAGGTATTTTTAATAATTTGAATAAGAGACGCTTATACTTACCTATCTATTTGTTATAACTTATTTTTATAGTTAGAATTTCTTTTATCTTAATATGAAATCTATTAATAATATAATAAAATATAATAAAAAAGAAAAAATTAGATTATCTAAAATAAAGAATTTTTTATAAAAAATTAGAAAGTTATCTAAAAAAATTTCTTTATACATACTTGTTCCTGAAGTAGAAATTATACTTGTTCCTGAAGTATAAAGCGTTCCATTTGTTCTTGAATAGCTTCTTTCAAAAGGGCTTCTGCTTCCTCAGTGAATGTCTTGGTGGAAGATATAATTTCTTGGAACTGAGGTTTATTCGTTTTTAAGTAAGTACGTAACTCAACGAGAAATTTCCTTACCTGTCCAATTTCTAATGAATCAAGATAACCATTCGTTCCAGTATAAATAGTCATTATCTGTTCTTCCACCGTGAGAGGGGCTGCTTGAGATTGTTTGAGCAACTCACGTAATCGTTGACCTCTTGCCAATTGATTCTGAGTAGCTTTATCGAGATCAGAAGCGAATTGTGCAAAGGCTTCTAATTCT